GTAAGAAATTAATCAACATTCGCGATGTATGCATTCCTGTATTAGATCCAAGAGTTCTTTAATGTAGAACCTAAAATAAAGATAATAAGAATGAATCATCTTAAAATCGATTTGAACTAAAATAAAAATCCAAATTTTCTTTTTTTGCGTGATCGTGTTGATATCCTTTTGCTTATCATTAAAAAAAGGAAACGCTCAAATTAGAAATGCTTTTCCTGTTTTCTTCTTCGATAATGAGAGTTTTTGTTAACAAAGTTACATGAAACAGTTCTTATTTCTTTTTATTAATTTACTACAAGAGTTGCTCAAAAAATCTGTTGATTAGAAATCACGGAATTTGTAGATGTAACAGACAATGAGTCGATTTCTTTTTCTACCTCTCTTCCTTTTTTTTTTTCTTAGTTATATCTATATTTATAATGTACTAAATAATGTACTAAATGTAATGATTGAGGAATAAATTGAACTTATTCTTTACAATTCAATTGGTATTTTTTCTTATTTTCGTCCCTATCTTTCACAAAAAATGTAAACTTAGGTAAGTGCTTTATAAATATATGTATAAAAAAACATATTTGATTTAGCTCCTTCATGCCTACTCTAACTAGTTATTTCGGTTTTCTACTAGCAGCTTTAACCATAACCTCAGCTCTATTTATTGGTCTGAGCAAGATACGGCTTATTTGAAATAAATTGAATCAACAATTCAGAATCATAAAAAAATCTTTCTGTAGGATTTCATGTATTTTTTAAGTTCTTTATAGCTCTTTATTTTAATTTTATCGATTTTTCGCGAAATTTTGCAAATTTCGGTTATTGAGATTCATGGACAATTAGGATTAAAATTTAGGGATAGATATTACCTCCCCCCTTTCCTTTCAAAAAAATTGAAATGATTGAAGTACTTCTATTTGGAATCGTCTTAGGTTTGATTCCTATTACTTTGGCTGGATTATTCGTAACTGCATATTTACAATATAGGCGTGGTGATCAGTTGGACCTTTGATTAGTTAACAATTTTTGTTGATTGACCTCCTTTCTTTAATTTAAGCCACAGGAGGTCAATTTTCGATTTTTCTTCCATTATTTAAGTCTAATTAGAATTAATAAGAATGGAATCACGCTCTGTAGGATTTGAACCTACGACATCGGGTTTTGGAGACCCACGTTCTACCGAACTGAACTAAGAGCGCTTTCTTATCACAGACAGTAAAGAACAAAAAAGAAAAGGAATCCTTTTATAACCCAATACTACATCCTGCATGCGTATCACAGATATAGAAGTATCGAATATATAGTTCGAATTGTATATGTGTTATATGTATATATAGTATTATACACTACTATAATATGATATATATATTAATAGTCTTCTATATCATACTATTCTATAGTAGTAGAATAGTATTCTAAAAATGACAGATTATATATGTCCAATTTGAATCGATTTCATCGATCTCAATGAATTCCTCTTTACTTCTCAGAGGAAAAGTAATAGGTAGGGATGACAGGATTTGAACCCGTGACATTTTGTACCCAAAACAAACGCGCTACCAAGCTGCGCTACATCCCTTTTAATTTTAATAAATAGGTTTACAGTGTTATTGTAAAGAATCCTTTTCTTTTTTTCCACATCATTATTTCTCCTATTTAGATACACAATAGATCTTGCCATTTTTTCTTTTTTTTTCATATATGATATAATATAAAAGTCGTTGGATACATATACGCTGTAAAGTCAAAAAGGCTTTTAGGGCAGCAGGAAAGATGCATTACTTTTTTAACTTAAAATAAAGGTAGAAAATCTTATCTACTGGATTGTTGTACATTTTGATTTGCTTTAGGAATTTCATAAGTGGTTTTTCTTTTTAAATACATATGCATCTGATCATCTATTATATATGTATTATTCTTATCTGTTACAATATATAAATAAAGAAAAAAAGAAGGAGGATTTTCAATGCGAGATCTAAAAACATATCTCTCCGTGGCACCGGTACTAAGTACTTTATGGTTCGGATCTTTAGCAGGTCTATTGATAGAAATCAATCGTTTTTTCCCGGATGCGTTAACATTCCCCTTTTTTTCATTCTAGTTATTGACACGGTAAGGGGGTAACGAAGATTAGAGATAGGATCCACTATCTGTGACTAATCCCCCGCCCTTTCTCCCTTTAACCTTATATTCGAAAAGGGAGAAAGAAAAAAGGATTCAACCTCAGCACAGCAAAGCTTGGGCGCAAGCTCGAATTGAAAATTCAATAAAAAAAAAAGAGTGAGAACGGAAATTAAAATGTGGGGCTAGGGCAAAAGTCTCATACACGAGACTTAAATGAAATACTGTGCTGGGATTAGAAATATAATTAGAGGAAAAATTTCGAACTCTAAAGATAAATATTAGTCCTAACAAAAAAATAGAGTTAAAAATCATTAGATTACGTATTCTTTATTATACGGATACTGAATTCTATTTCATATTCAAATTCTTTTATATATATATATTTACGATTCCTCTATTTACTGCAACGAAATTTTTTGAAGTGTATTTCTAGTTAGCAATTTTTTTCTTTCCGCTTTGGGTCGAAAATAAAAGAGTTGCTTGAATAAAAAAGTCACACACAAAAAGGGGGTTCATGGCCAAGGGTAAAGATGTCCGAGTAAGCGTGATTTTGGAATGTACTAGTTGTGTTCGAAAGAATGTTAATAAGGAATCAAGGGGTATTTCCCGATATATTACTCAAAAGAATCGACGTAACACGCCCAGTCGATTGGAATTGAGAAAATTCTGTCCCTATTGTTACAAGCATACAATTCATGGAGAGATCAAGAAATAGATCGAACCGAGAAGGACATATATTATACATATATTTCATTATATGATATGCATAAAAAAATGGATAAGAAAATGTAATAAAAAACATACATATTATTCTATGCAATAGATAAGAATTCTAATATATGGAATTCTATTAGAATTTTTTTAGAATTTTTTTTCATAAAAAAAGAAATAATATTAGAAAATATAGAATAGAAAAAAAGGATTCCGGACTAGAAGCTATATAGAATATAAATGGATAATAATATAAGCGATAAGCGCATATAAATAAACAAAAATAGAAATATCAAATATATAAATAAAGTAAAGATAACATATATAAAAATAGAAAATAAACAAATTCAAATTAAAGAAAAGAAGAAAAAAACCAAATCCTATTTCGAATTCATTTTTTTTAGATCCGACCGAAATAGGATTTTCGGTAGAATATTTTTTATATTATAAGGAATAAATAAACTAAACAAACCATGGATAAATCCAAGCGATCTTTCCTTAAACCTAAGCGGCCTTTTCGTAGGCGCTTGCCCCCGCTCCAATCGGGGGACCGAATTGATTATAGAAACATGAGTTTAATTAGTCGATTTATTAGTGAACAGGGAAAAATTTTATCTAGGCGCGTGAATAGATTGACTCTGAAACAACAACGATTAATTACTATTGCTATAAAACAAGCTCGTATTCTATCTTTGTTACCCTTTCTTAATAACGAGAAACAATTTGAAAGAGCCAAGTCGGCTGTTAGAACTACGGGTTTTCGAGGTTTTCGAACAAAAAAACAATAGGTTTACTTTTTTTATTTTATCGGACTAATTTCTATTCTATCTTCCCTTCCCGGAGTTCCTTCTCCGGGGAACTTTGTTTAAAAAATTTCGGGTGCTTCTTTCCAATCTTCTTTTTTTATGATCTCATTGGAAATACTATAAAGACAATTCCTATTTAATATAGCTATTTGTGCAAGTATTTTACGATTAAGAATCAACTGCCTCTTGTACAGGTCATGTATAAAATGACTATAACTATAGTATATGTCCTTTTCTGTTTCGCGAATTGCTGCGTTTATCCGAGTAATCCACAATCGACGAAAATCTCTCTTTTTCTTATCTCTATCTCGATGAGCCGAAAACAAAGCTCTTATTTTCTGTTGAGTAATAATACGAATAGGTTTTGAATGAGCCCCTCGAAAGCTTGATACAAATAAACGCATTTTTTTTCTCCGTCTCCGAGCTATATATCCTCGTCTAACTCTGGTCATTGAATAAATGAAACTTTGCTAAATAACTAATTGATTTTCTTTCTCTTTGAGTTATTTCTTCTTTCCTCACTGGTAATAACAAAACGGATTTTTCCAATGTATAAAAAGAATTCCAATGGCTTTTGCTACTATAACCTTCCCGACCACGATTTTTTCTTTTTTTCGAGGCATTTCGCCTCAACTCCAAATGAAATAAGAAATTGGATTGATACTACAAAAAGAAAAGCGTAGTAAATCTAGATGAATAAAGAAATAGTGGGTTCCTTCGTTTCTATGGTTACTTCTTAAACGGTGAGGTCCTCTCTATACACCGGAGCCCTTTACTTCGTTTAGTCAACGTTATTGGTAACTTGTACAATTCAAAATCTTTGGCTCTACCCATGAATTATCCAGTAATAGGTCTTTCACAACGAGATCCGCCTATACAGTAACGGTATTTAGTTTTGAAGGTTAGCTGGATAGCTGACCCTGTTAGTCCGTTTTGCAAAAATGGGCGCATAATCTTTTTTCTTTAAAAATAGTACTTTCCCGCTTAATGTATAGCATTTGCTACCAATGGGAACTTGCTTCTCATTTTAAATCGAGCTAATTAGGGTTACACCAAGGGAAACCATAAATTTCAAACGCAATAGATGGATATGGTAGATCTTTTTTTTTCGATAGTGACCAGAGTTCTTCCATTTTATCCTATTCACAGGTAATGATCATTGATACTGGAAATTTTTTTCTGTTGTTAGCCCAGCTCATAATTTGAACGAGTCGCACATACACCCTAGTACATGTTCCTCGGCGCTGAGGACATCCCCGAAGAGCGGGGGATTTCGTGACGTTTCTGATTGGCTGTCTTGTGTTTCTAATAAGCTGTTTAATAGTTGGCATGCTGAATCATTTACATAAGGGACTGGTTTAGATCAATCCTAACCTGATGAGTATGAATTATTTCTAGTTATATAGAATATTACCCAGTAAAGTCAAAAGATAAAATATCAATTTGCGAATTTGACTACTTCGGCTCTTTCCATTGGTCCTTCTTTACTATTTCTACTCCTTCATGCGCTATAAGATCAATAATTCCGTGAGCTTGGGCTTCTCTTGCTGACATAAAAACATCCCTTTCCAGGTCTTCGGTTAGAACCCACAAAGGTTGGCCTGTTCTTTGTGCATAAACCTTTGTGAGTGTTTCTCGCAAAGTCAATAGTTCTTCCGCTTCCATCATACATTCGCCCGTTGATCCCTCATGAAAAGAACTAGCAGGTTGATGCATCATTACCCTGATGATATAACAAAAAGAATGTTCCTCCATCTCGCCTGATGAGGCGAAGACAAAAGATAGGGAATAACAATAAACTTGAACAACCGTACGTGCATCTTTTGCGCATTGCATACGGCTCGACAATGGAATTTACTTTTCTCTTCCATCGAATAAAAATAGAATCGATCAGATCCAGATCAGTAAATCATCCAATTACCACCCTTCTTTTCGTGAGTTCAAAATACTATGATGGCTCCGTTGCTTTATATATTCATTTCGTTCATTTCGTCTGTAATTCAGCAATCCCAAAGTTTCTTTTTGATCCGAAATAAGAAATTTTTTTTATTTTCGTACTCTCATAAATATTGTTAGGTTAGGATTAAGAGTCTTTTGGTATAAAAATAAAAAAGTTTGTGACGCTGAAACGGACTCCGGATAAATCAAAAATCGGGAATACCCTTTATCTCATACTCCTCTCTCGATACATAATCTAATTTTTGAAAAAAAAAAAACTAACCAAATTTTGCATATCGAATTCAAAGTGCCATGCTATTTTTACTATTTTTACTTAACACTACTCATAATATATCTTGATATTTCTTGTGGTGAAGGCATAGTCTTTTTTTCTCAAATAAAAAACTCATTGGCGCCAAAGCCAAGCGTGAGGGAATGCAAAACGTTTGGTAATTTCTCCTCCGACCAGGATAAAAGATCCCATTGAAGCGGCTACTCCCATGCATATTGTATATACATCTGGTAGCACAAGTTGCATAGCATCAAAAATAGCTATTCCGGGTAATACCCATCCGCCAGGACAATTTATAAACAAATACAAATCCTGGGTCTGATCCTCTATACTGAGATATATGATAAGACCAACAAGATAATTCGAGGTCTCGGTCGTAATCTCTTGGGTTAAAAAAAGTAATCTTGCTCGATAAAGTCGGTTGATTAGGGTAAAATTGTATCCCTTAGGAACCGTACATGCACCTTTTGATGCATACGGTTCAAAAAAAATGTGAAAAAGAAAAAAATCAATGTGTAGATTACTGCCCTCTTTTTTTTATACCAGTTCTTTCTAACTTCTAATGAGGGGGGTTGTCTTCTATTTTTCAATAAATATGAGTTTTTCCTCGTTTCCTTATTTCTACTAGAAATAAAAAAGAAATATATAAAAATAGATAACTAGAAATTAGAAAAAAATAGAAATTCTATTTTATATAGAATAAAGTATATAATAAAGAAAGAAAAAAAGATAATGATAATTAAGATTAATATAGTAAATCACAGTAAAAAGATAATATAGAAGACTCCATATCGAGATACAAAATAGAACAAGGGAATCATACACAGAATATAAAATTACATATCATATAAAGTAAAATTTAATATATAACAATATGCAAATTTCAAAAAAAATCATAAAAAAAGGATAGTATGTATAAAGAAATAGTATTTGTATAGGTATAATTTTTGGAACTAACTGTTCGTTGATTTATTGTTTCATCGAGATCGGATGCAAACCGCGATGTAATTTTCTTGTTCTTGAAGGGGCCTCTTTAATTCTTTTAGGTTTATGCTCTACTCCGGGTAAAAATCTGCTCGATTTATTTTGCACATATAGGTCAAATGCGTCTAATACCGCTTATTTTTGTTTTTCTAAGATTTCGTTTTTTTTTTTCATTTAGTTCATGCCTTTGCCAAAAAAAATAGGATATTCGACATATTGAATTCATCTAGTCTATAGGAAAAATTTTTCATACAAGCAATAATTATCGATATATTACCAATTGGGATTTGTTTAAACGGAGCCTGGATACTTCATGTCATTTTATTGGTTCAACCAAGCCAACCATAAATTATTCTAATTGATACTATTAGTCTGAATCCCCCTACAAATGGATCTAGTTGGACTTCGCGCTCCAAATTTTTGACGATTCAACCAATCTTTCTTGGGCGAAGGGAAGGATATCTCGATCGGGGAAGAGAACGGGGAAATCCCACATGACCCAATATATCTGACAAGTCGCACTATATGTCAACCCAAGTTGCATCTTCATCTCCCGGAATTCGAAAGGGTACTTTTGGAACACCAATAGGCATTAACTGAAAGAAAAAAGAATTAAATACTATATTTCACTTTGATATGGAAACGTAATAATGGGGCTATTCTCTTCATAATATCAACAATAAGGGTTGATATTCTTTATCATATATTCTGTCTAGAATACATTAGAAACATTAGAAAAGGTCATAAAAGCCGATAGAATGACTCAAGGAAAATTCTTACGACTAGAGCCTTCCAATGATGAACAAATATGGCGGCATTTGCTCATAGAAAAAGGTATCAACCCCCATTGCATATTGGTACTTATCGGGTATAAAATAGATCTGTTTCTCTTTGTTCCTACAAACATAATTGTTCCATTATTACCAATAGAATAGAACAAATATTAACCCTTGCTCCGAGATAATCCACTGAACAGAACAGGGGTCCATTGATAGTCATAGTCTTTTCCAATGCAATAAAGTTACATAGTGTCTATTTTGATTTGAGAAAGGGGTATTTCCATGGGTTTGCCTTGGTATCGTGTTCATACCGTTGTATTGAATGATCCTGGTCGGTTGATTTCTGTCCATATAATGCATACGGCCCTGGTTGCTGGTTGGGCCGGTTCGATGGCTCTATATGAATTAGCAGTTTTTGATCCCTCTGATCCCGTTCTTGATCCAATGTGGAGACAGGGTATGTTCGTTATACCCTTTATGACTCGTTTAGGAATAACCAATTCTTGGGGCGGTTGGAGTATTACAGGGGGGGCGGTAACGGATCCCGGTATTTGGAGTTATGAAGGTGTGGCCGGGGCACATATTGGGTTTTCTGGCTTGTGCTTTTTGGCAGCTATTTGGCATTGGGTATATTGGGATCTAGAAATTTTTTCTGATGAACGTACCGGAAAACCTTCATTAGATTTGCCTAAGATTTTTGGAATTCATTTATTTCTTTCCGGGGTGGCTTGTTTTGGTTTTGGCGCATTTCATGTAACAGGCTTGTATGGTCCTGGAATATGGGTGTCTGATCCTTATGGACTAACTGGAAAAGTCCAGTCAGTAAATCCCGCATGGGGCGTAGAAGGTTTTGATCCTTTTGTTCCAGGGGGGATAGCCTCTCATCATATTGCAGCAGGGACATTGGGCATATTAGCGGGATTATTCCATCTTAGTGTCCGCCCGCCCCAACGTCTATACAAAGGATTACGTATGGGTAATATTGAAACCGTACTTTCCAGCAGTATCGCTGCTGTCTTTTTTGCAGCTTTTGTAGTTGCCGGAACTATGTGGTATGGTTCAGCAACTACTCCGATCGAATTATTCGGTCCCACTCGTTATCAATGGGATCAGGGATACTTTCAGCAAGAAATATATCGAAGAATTAGCGCTGGGCTGGCCGAAAATCAAAGTTTATCAGAAGCTTGGTCGAAAATTCCTGAGAAATTAGCCTTTTATGATTACATTGGAAATAATCCGGCAAAGGGAGGATTATTCAGGGCAGGTTCAATGGACAATGGGGATGGAATAGCTGTTGGATGGTTAGGCCACCCAATATTTAGAGATAAAGAAGGACGTGAGCTATTTGTACGTCGTATGCCTACTTTTTTTGAAACATTTCCAGTCGTTTTGATAGACGGAGATGGAATTGTTAGAGCCGATGTTCCTTTTAGAAGAGCAGAATCGAAATATAGCGTCGAACAAGTAGGTGTAACTGTTGAGTTCTATGGTGGCGAACTCAATGGAGTCAGTTATAGTGATCCTGCTACTGTGAAAAAATATGCTAGACGTGCTCAATTGGGTGAAATTTTTGAATTAGATCGTGCTACTTTGAAATCGGATGGTGTTTTTCGTAGTAGTCCAAGGGGTTGGTTTACTTTTGGACATGCTTCCTTTGCGCTGCTCTTCTTCTTCGGACATATTTGGCATGGGGCTAGAACCTTGTTCAGAGATGTTTTTGCTGGTATTGATCCAGATTTAGATTCTCAAGTAGAATTTGGAACATTCCAAAAACTAGGAGATCCAACTACAAGAAGACAAGCAGTCTGATACATTAAATCAAGATTTCTCTGATCCCTAATGTCAAATCAAATCACAAAAAGAGAGACGAAAAATATGAAAGCAATAATCATTTGACTCTTTCTTTATCAGGGAAATAATCCCCAATAAACAGGTATGGAAGCTATAATTGTAAACCACAATCGAATCTATGGAAGCATTGGTTTATACATTTCTATTAGTCTCGACTCTAGGGATAATTTTTTTCGCTATATTTTTTCGAGAACCGCCTAAAGTTCCAACTAAGAAATGATTTTTCATTATCTCCGTTGAAGTAATGAGCCTCCCAATATGCATTCAATATTGGGAGGCTCATTACTTCAACTAGTCCCCGTGTTCCTCGAACGGATCTCTTAGTTGTTGAGAGGGTTGCCCAAAAGCGGTATATAGGGCATACCCGGTAAAACTTACAAGTAAACCAGATAGAAAGATGGCGACTAGGGTTGCTGTTTCCATTCTTAGATGAATTCAAGACCGCAATGGATCTCTGATAAGATCCTTTATTTACAGGGGAATGGTATACAAAGTCAACAGATCTCAATAAATACAATCGGATTTATGGCTACACAAACCGTTGATAGTAGTTCTAGATCTCGTCCAAGACAAACTACGGTAGGGGCTTTATTGAAACCGTTGAATTCGGAATATGGTAAAGTAGCTCCTGGGTGGGGAACTACTCCTTTGATGGGTATCGCAATGGCTTTATTTGCAGTATTCTTATCTATTATTTTAGAGATTTATAATTCTTCCGTTTTACTGGATGGAATTTTAATGAATTAAATCCACAAGAACTAGTAAGTTCGAGTTTTTCAATACAAAGTTAAATTTCAAGTTTCTGATTTATAACACCCTTGGTAGTTCGATCGCGGAATTTCTTTCTGTATTTCCGGAATATGAGTGTGTGACTTGTTATAATTGATCCTATTGATAATACAGAGAATGGTTCTGTCATCTTATCTTTATCAAGGCGGTTCTACCTCGTCGGATACTCATCCTAGTATCTGGAGCACGGAATATTATGAAATAGATACAGAATTGAACTATGATTCATACTGAATATTCAGACCTTGTGACCGGATTCTAACTACAAAATTTTCAACGAATTAGATTATAAATTGAAAGATTTTTCTTTCTGTTTATGCTTAGTTTGACTAATAAGGTAAATTCTTTCGTATTTTGAGTCATTATACCTAATTGATTGAATAAGTGATGATCCGATAGTTCTTACTCAGGGAATCTTTGGGCTTGGGGTTTTTATTGAATCATCGTGGTTCTAGTATGAATCTGGGGTTTCAATTAATTTATAGGGTCTTAACAAGAGAAATTCCTATCAATGAGAAAAAACAATAGTCAAAGCCGGATTACACACAACTAACAAATCAAAGAACAAATAGGGAAAGAGAAGATTCAAGAGGCCTGTAGTAATAATAAAGAAAAAAAGGAAGAGCCGACTTGATATTTTGGCATTATCACCACAAAGAAGAACTTTCGTTTTTTTAATGCTTCGTATCTGAACTTCCGAGAAGATTAGATGAAATCGGAAGATCTATTCCATATGCGCTGGGAGCAGTATTTGTGTGTTTCTGCTTGAGCTGTACGAGATCAAATTCTCATATACGGTTCTCAGAGGGGGAGTCCCCCCGGTTTACCTATCTCAATAAAGTCTACGATTGGTTCGAAGAACGTCTCGAGATTCAGGCGATTGCAGATGATATAACTAGTAAATATGTTCCTCCTCATGTCAACATATTTTATTGTCTAGGCGGAATTACCCTTACTTGTTTTTTAGTACAAGTAGCTACGGGGTTTGCTATGACTTTTTATTATCGTCCAACTGTTACTGACGCGTTTGCTTCTGTTCAATACATAATGACTGAAGCAAATTTTGGTTGGTTAATCCGATCAGTTCATCGGTGGTCGGCAAGCATGATGGTTCTAATGATGATACTGCATGTATTTCGTGTGTATCTCACCGGTGGATTTAAAAAACCTCGAGAATTGACTTGGGTTACAGGTGTAGTTCTGGCTGTATTGACCGCGTCTTTTGGTGTGACCGGTTATTCCTTACCTTGGGATCAAATTGGTTATTGGGCGGTCAAAATTGTAACAGGGGTTCCTGAAGCTATTCCTATAGTAGGATCGCCTTTGGTAGAGTTATTACGCGGAAGTACTAGTGTGGGACAATCCACTTTGACTCGTTTTTATAGTTTACACACTTTTGTATTGCCTCTCCTTACTGCTGTATTTATGTTAATGCACTTCTTAATGATACGTAAACAGGGTATTTCGGGTCCCTTATAGAGAAGATAGATCATAGATCTTTGTAATCAACCATTTACACTTGGGGAAGGAACAATAGTATTTCATTGCTACAAATGTGTCTTATTAATATGAATAAGACATGTTTTTGGACATTCTCTTTCCTTCAACCCCACAATATTGTAATATTGTATTCTGTTATTTAACAGAACACGACGAGTTGAAGGGAATTCTTCGAAAGGAAAATGGATTATGGGAGTGTGTGACTTGAACTATTGATTAGGCCGTGCAGATATATGCCCCTTTCTGCCACATTGAAATTCACAAACCAATGTGTCTTTGTTCTAACCACCGTATAAGCTATATACAGACGATAGGCTGGTTCGCTTGAATAGAATTCTTTCTATGATCAGCCCCGAATCATGTCATGCATGAACAGGCTCCGTAAGATCCAGTCGAATCAATGATTTGGCAGAATCCAGATTGCATTTTATTTATTTCGTAATTAAATTAATGTTTTGTTTTAATAGTATGGAAATGCATTCATTTCCTCTGCATCGACGCGACCTATAAGACTATCGGAGTGAAACAAGGCATCTAAAGAAGACTAGAGGCTATATGTTAGTTAGTAACAAGTAAACCCTTTGCTTTGTATGTAAAAAGTTTCACAGTTTTTTGAGAGAAACATCAATCGCAAAGTCGAAGACGACCCAGAAAGCATTTGAGCATGATCAACTTTGTAAGCCTACTTGGGGATTGAGCATTTATCTGTAAGAACGGAATTCCTTCAGAGAA